TGGTCAATCTCAGAGATCTTATCGGCCGGCAAACCGGAGACGGACGACCACGGTCCCGACCTTACCAGCACCGGAGGTGTACTAATCAATGAACCCCCGAAACCTACTTTCTTTTCTGACAAAATCAACCAAGCCTAACCGGTCACGACATGTTGTTGATATTGATTGAGTTTGAGGGACTTTCACTGACTGAATCCATCCATAAACCTAGACCCCGGTAACCTTCGTAACCAAAGCGTCACGACAACATCCAAAGGTGACCTTTGGATTCTTAAGTAGGGGCAGAGGAGCACGTAGGAATGCCGACCACTACATAAGCCACTAGTGGCTGAGAGAAAGCGAGCAGCACCTTGTATAGGTTGGGCGGAGCTTGAAGAAGCGAGACCCTATCAGAAAAAGCCATTGCGCGCTAGCCTAGCTAGCTAGCGTTTTTCAGCTGGCTGTTATGTTAGTTGTAGCGCGCCTTCCCTCCTTCTCTCACTTTGGAAAGATTTAGCAGTATTTTCTTATGATGACCTGGTCGAGAGAGTACGATACATCGGTGTAAAAGATTGAGTGGGATCTGTGAGGTTGGTTTATAGTAAGGGCCCAGTTCCAGTATTTGAGGAAGCATGGCATAGAAAGCAGGGCATGTCATGGGTTGTAGGGAAGAGGTAACACGTGTACATGAAAGCAAAACGAGTTAGGGTTGGTTTGGCCAGTAGAAGCACGTGGAACATATGCACCAGCACGGCATCTAGGTGAGCAGCATTTCCATCAAACTATGTGAGGTTCCCCCGGGATCCGGTGTATCCTTATTCAAAGAAGGATTGGACTCCAACTTCTCGTCCAAAGCCTGTGATGAGTGTGTCTAAAAGGCTCTTTATTTTGAACCGCTTTAAAGCGCTCGCAAGAGGCCCTTTAAATTTAAAGAAGAAGGATTTTGTTCAACGGAGAAAGCCTTCTCCTTCCCGACCATGAATCTCTCTCTGTTGATCGTGACTGGAGGGTTCAGTCAAACAAGAATGAGGAAACTTTGACCTTGATTGAATGTGTTACACCTGACGAAAGAGGTTGGTCATTCGAGAGCGTACTTATGTAATGAACTAACCTTTGTCGACTTCGAAAAGTGATCCATATATCATAGGCCAGACAATGGATGGTACTTAGTCTCTTCTTTTTTTTTTTTAACTTCTTCGTCAGAGTGAAGAGATACCAGGAAGCTCTGTTCCTTCTCGCAGGGTGGCGTGCTTCCGTCTGAGACTCTAGCCTGCTTGTTGGATGGATGGTGCCTCTTCAATTCATCTCTCAGAAAGAGAGGGACATGAGCGCGCAAAGCCCTAGCTAATGAACGAAAGAGCGCGCGTTACCTTGCTCTTGAGTTGAGCTGCAAGCTTAGAACTAGGAAAGGCGCAAAGGCTCTAATCAAGTAGGCACTCTAAAAGAAAGCTTTGAAAGCGGGCAGGCAGGGCAGGAATGCGCCTTCTGGAGCTATTCCTTTGACTCTCAACTCATACTTAAAAAAAAAAGAGAGGAAGACACACTAATAGTACTACTAAATAGAGGGTAGAGGGGGAACTAAAAGTATCCCTTTAACATCCATCCCCAAAAAAGACTAAACAACAAAACTAAAAGGAAAACCAGGGCGTCTCGTCGCCAAACAGATTTTATCCTCTTTCTTCAAAGACTAAAAGCGTTCCGTTCACTTCGTGAACTACACTCATCCTTTCAGGGTCATTGTAGATAATAGAACAAGTACCGCCTGGATGTAGCTGTAGTTAGTCTAGCCCGAGAAAATAAAAATCGCAACCTGCTTATAAATTTTTTTTTATCGAGATTGGTGTTCAGTCTGGCTTGCTTAGGTCGAGTAAGCAACTGAAGAAATTTCGTATACAGGATCTCTTTCAGTATTAGAAAGGTCTGGGTGATCGCAGTATATTCGGACCTGTAGTTAGCTCAGCTTGGGCAGCACCCCCATTGTGAGGTACCATCAACAGCAAGACCATACAGATGGCATCGCGAATCCCCTACCGAAGTGACTGAATCACCACTTTTTGATCCGTTCTTTCCAGCGGAGGGAACACTTACTTGATTTGAGGAGAAATCCTTTCCTGAACGTGATGCTATTTGATCGGTGATCATAGGAAGCCGCTAGGCTTACTGCGAATGCTTTCTTTCTATGAAATCCTGTTGCTATGGCTCACGAGGAGCAACGGGACAGTCAAAGGCTAGCTTAAGAATCACTAACCTCCGACTCCCTAAACGTCGGTTGGTGTGCCTGCTTCTTCCGACCTCTATCTAAACAAATCATCGAGGAAGTCCGGTAGGTTCCGGGTAGCACTTCAATGCGAAGCGCACCCTTCACCCACTGGCACAAGCCAAACTAGCTAAGCTGGAGGAGGGCGGTGAAGCTCATCCTCGCGCCTTTCTTTCCTGACGTCAAGCGTCGTTCCTTATTGTCGTCTTAATGAAGGCGCCTTCTTCCTGTCCTTTCCGGACTATGTCGATGGTAGTATGCTTTTGATGGCAGGGGAGAATCATCATTGTACCCTGCCTGACGCCTAAGAGCTTTTATTCGTTCTGCTGCTTGCCCTACTCCTCGAGCTGGATTTGAAGCTCTCGAACCCGTTGTTTCGAAGTAAGTTTCGGATTTGGCTTTCGTTTGAATTGGTGTTCAATGACCCGATCTTGCCTAAAATGACCCGGTTTTTTCATAGAGCACTAACGATCATGACGACGAAGCTACTAATGAGGTCCCCTGTGGGGGGATTCCTACTTTTTTTCTTTCGTACGTAAAAAGATAGCAAAGCCAGAGCTTGAAGCACGCTCAAAACCATGGGCGGGCTAAGAAGGGAAGAGGGATTTGATGAAAACCAGTAGCGAATCCAAGGGCTTTTGGTCTATAAATAACCAGAAGAGGATAAGGTAGTCTCAACTCCCAATTAATTATTAAGCGGAGCTGGAATTGTTTAGATATGTAGATAGATTTAGAACTAAGCAAGGTTTCAAGCTAGCTAGGCTAGCATAGCGCGAAGAACCAACGTTAGGCAAAAAAGCAAGCCTGCAGCCAATGCGAGAAAGGCTAAAGCAGAAGAGGAGTGACCAGCTGACTTGCTTATGTTATTTCTTTTGCTAACTCCGCCTGTACTTGAGCATTAACTAATCATAATCAATCACTTCCCCCCTATCTTTTAAAGCTTTCCCACTTGCCAGTTCCCCTGACCACCCGGAAAGAGATTTACACTTTGCAAACTTTCATTGAACTAACCTTTCTTTTTTTTTTTCTTTTTTCTCTGATCGTACGCTTTCACTGGAACTGTTCTTTCTATTTTCACCAGTACCGGACCCAGTGCCAGAGCCAGTACAACTAAATCAAAGTGGGAGCCGGTTCAAGTAAGTATTGCCGGGCGAGTCAGGTGCTAGCGGAAGTCGTAAAGAAAACCGTTCGGAAAAGGTTTGAAGTCTTAAAGTCATATACTTTTTAAAACCTTAAAGCCGGAAGTAGAGCTAGTTTTTTCAAGCAAGGCTCAATCGGTCGGACGGAATTCTCATTCACCAGTATCGGATATAGTTAGGCAAGCTTTCTTTACTTAATTTAGCATAGCTAGTCCTCATAAAAGGCTTTCTTTCTCGAATCGGGGGTGGGAGACGTTTATTTGAATTCTCTGCTGCGAGGGCAGTCCATCTTCTTTTCACTTCCGATATTTAAAAGCTCCTATTCCCATCTCCCCGAGCCCGAGGCCGCTATTGCCTTATTTGTCTTTTTCTGACCGAGATATTGGGAAGCCTCGGAAAGCTGAATATAAAATCTTTGTTGCTGGGTAGCCGACGCCGACCTCGCCTTGCCATCGATAAGAACTACTCTTTGTTTACTGCCATCCCGGGGAAAGACTTAAGCTGGAAATGGATAAGACCATGGAAAAAATATCTTCTTCATTGATTTGCATGAATTCACACCAGATTCGGAGGAACTCATTGTGCGGGTCCAACTATTTATTTCTGCCTGAATCTCCACCCCCGCTACTGGATCTTACTGATGGTTGATAAAGCCCAATGCCGATGCCGGCTCCGTGCTCGTTCCCCACCCAGCTCCCGCATATCCGAAAAACTCTCTATCGTATGGAGTGACTTGCATAATCTACTTATAGTATACTGGTCTCAGCTCTTGCTTCAGGAATTCATGGTTACATGGTATCATCCGCTATTCGACAGTGCTCTCATAACGAATTGATAGGTAACGATCAGGAAGGACATCTTCTTGTCAATCTTCCGGGTGATCTTTTGCAATCCATTCCCTATTGTTCCCCGTAAGAAGCCGCTCCACTTTGGAGCGCAGCACTCGCTCCTGAAGGAACCAAAGATTCATGGATGGGGGTTCATTTAACATGGTAGAGAGAAGAGCGAGAAAGAGGGTCCCGGTGCGCGAAGATCTCGTGTTCGTATTTCGGGAATCAAATCCTGCGCTAAGAAAGGGGAGTGCCCTATATACCAAGAGGCTGCGGGCCAACTCGGAAAAGATTGCTCTCGAATTCGAATAGGCTGATTGGAAAAATAGACCAGGATAAGGGCGAGACAGATATTGAATTAAAAGAGAAGTGGAAGGAACTTATTTAGCAATTTATTTAGCTGCTGGTGGAAGTTGAAGGTTTAGCGTAGCCCAGAAGAACCTGTTGGAGGAATAACTGCTGTTAGGTTCCTAGCCTGGAATGCTTGCAAAGTAGCTAGGCCTGTTCTCGTTCTAGTAGTGGGCAAATCCCCTGCTGTTAGGAAGAATGAATTCGAGAGTGCTCATTCTGCAACTGCATGTGGAGAATCCGGTGCTAGTCTTAGTAAGAATCCCCCGCGCATTCATCTGACTATAGAAATTCCCCTTTTGCATGGACATCGATCCCCTTACTTTTAGATTCTATTAAAGTAAGGGCATTGGAGCTCTTTGATGTTGATGCTTGAGAAATAGAATGGCGCTGCAATAAGACTTTCTGGTTTGAAGTTGAAGGCATAATTAGACATTGCTGGAACAA